GATTCAACACACTTCCACTGTAGTGTCCGAGTAGATACTGTTACTTTCTCTCGAACCATAGTATATTATTTGATCAAATCATTGAATTATTTATTTCTCTTGAAATCTCTTCAATGTTTATTTTTACACACGTCTTTTTTTAGGAGGCCTACAGCCATTATGTGGCATAGGAGTTACATCCCGTATGAAACTTAATAGTATACCACTTCTACGAATAGCTCTTAATGCCGCATCTCTTCCGAGACCCGGGCCTTTTATCATAACTTCTGCTCGTTGCATACCTTGATCCACTACTGTCCGAATAGCATTTCCTGCTGCGGTTTGAGCGGCAAATGGTGTACCCCTTCTTGTACCCTTGAATCCACAAGCCCCGGCAGAGGACCAAGAAATTACTCGACCCCGTACATCTGTAACAGTCACAATGGTATTGTTGAAACTTGCTTGAACATGAATAACTCCCTTGGGGATTCTACGTGTATTCTTACGTGAACCAATACGTCTATTTCTACGCGAACCAATTTTTGGTATAGGTTTTGCCATATTTTATCATCTCATAAATATAAGTCAGAGATATATGGATATATCCATTTCATGTCAAAACAGATCCTTATTCTTTTTTTTTTTTTTTTTTTTACTTATTTTATTTATTTATTTGTACATCTGTACATCGGGTCCTTTAGATTTCGAGAGTCTTTTTGTTTTCGAAAGATTATCCTTGTCTTTGTTTATGTCTCGGGTTAGAACAAATTACTATAATTCGTCCCCGCCTACGGATCAATCGACATTTTTCACAAATTTTACGAACGGAGGCCCTTATTTTCATATTTGTCATTCCTTTTTTTAATTCCGAATCTACTTATTGGAAGAAAATAAGTTTCTTGAAATTTTTAATTTCGAATTGTATCCTCACGAAAGAATGTTGAAATTGAAAAAACCGCCTAATCATTCAAGTCTTTGCTTTGGAGTCTCTAAATTATACGCCCTTTGGTTGAATCATAAGGACTTACCTCAATTTTTAGTCTATTTCCTGGTAGTATACGTATAAAACTACATGAAATCCTTTACGAAACAAAAACCAGAATAATTTTTTTGTTATCTAAACGAATCCGGAAGATACATACCATCGGTAAGTTGTTCAGTAATTAAACCCTCATGAATCCATTTTTGTTGTTTCATTCCAAGTAAAACCGCTTTGAAGTATCAACTAATGTAAGAGGGATAATATTATAAACTTGTCCTTTCTCTTTTTTCACAAATATGACCGTGTCGGCTATTATAAAGATTACCATATATAACACAAAACTTCTCCGCCGATTCCTTCTAGTCGAGCCTTTCGGTCTGTCATTATACCTCGAGAAGTAGAAAGAATTACAACCCCCATTCCGCCTAAAATTCTAGGAATTCGTTGATAGTTAGAATATATTCGTAGACCGGGTCGACTGATCCGTTTTAAATTTAAAACAGTTCTATATGGTCCTTTCCTATTTCTTCTATGTCGTAGGGTTAAAACCAAAAAATATTTATTGCTTTCTTGATGTTTTCTCACGTTTTCAATAAAACCTTCTTGTAAAAGGATTTTAACAATATTTTCAGTGATGTTAGTAGATGGTATTCGAACTGTTCTTTTTTTATTCATGTCAGCATTTCGTATAGAGGTTATTATGTCAGCAATAGTGTCTTTACTCATGATAAACTAAGATTTTTGTTTCCCCCTAATTTTGATATAATCAACATGCTCTTTTTCTTTTTTTCTTAATTTTTTAATATTTATGAATTCTTTTTTTTTTTTTTTATTTATGAATTATTAAAGATATATACGTGATAGATAAACAATTTACTAATTAATTAAATAAATTTAATCCATTTCATTCAAATACTATATTAAGGTCTTCCCCTATAATACTTCAGGTGCTAATGAAACTATTTTAGTGAAATTTAACTGTCTTAATTCCCGGGCGATCGCGCCGAAAATTCGGGTTCCTTTTGGATTTCCTTCTTGATCAATAACAACCGCAGCGTTGTCATCATATCGTATTATCATACCGTTGTCGCGTTTGAGTTCTTTACAAGTACGTACAATGACAGCTCGGACCACTTCTGATCTTTCTAGAGGTGTATTTGGTACTGCTTCCTTGATTACAGCAACAATAATGTCACCAATATGAGCATATCGTCGATTACTAGCTCCTATGATTCGAATACACATCAATTCGCGGGCCCCGCTGTTATCCGCTACATTCAAATAGGTTTGAGGTTGAATCATATCATTTTTTTATCGGTTTTTTCTTTTTCAATGCAAAGGTATAAATAAAAAAAAGAAATATTATTTGTTCAAAACAAAAAAAGAAACCTGCAATTGTTTTTTTTTTTCATCCCCAAAACCCCTTTCGTTTGTTTCTACATTCCTATCCAGAAAGAATGAATTGAGTTCGTATAGGCATTTTAGATGCCGCTATTGAAATAGCCCTTCTAGCTATATTTTCTGCTACTCCGCTCATTTCATAAAGTATTCTACCGGGTTTAACGACAGCTACCCAATATTCGGGAGATCCTTTCCCCGAACCCATACGTGTTTCTGTAGGTCTTACTGTAACAGGTTTGTCTGGAAATATGCGTACCCATATTTTTCCACCGCGGCGTGCATTTCGTGTCATTGCTCGCCGCCCTGCTTCTATTTGTCTAGATGTGATCCAAGCGGGTTCAAGCGCTTGAAGAGCATATCTACCGAAGCAAATACGATTACCTCGATAAGATATTCCTTTCATTCTTCCTCTGTGTTGTTTACGGAATCTGGTTCTTTTGGGGTTATAGTTGATGGTTGTTTAGCAATTCCATCCATCTCTACTACAGAACCGGACACGAGAGTTTCTTCTCATCCAGCTCCTCGCGAATTAAACAATTAAAAAAAAATTAAACAAAAAAAAATACACGGTTAATAATATATGGAATCGTGGGATTCTTTGAAATTTGATCTAATCGATTAAAAATTATAAATTTTTTGTGTTTTAATATATAATTTAACACGTATTCTATTTATAGATAATGTCGTTTTGGTAGAACGCTATAATGAATCTTTATTTTGTTTTTCCTTTTATTTCGAATCGACTAAAATTTAGAAATAAAAAAAAAATTCGCGGGCGAATATTTACTCTTTCAACATTCAGTTGTAAGATTAGTCTATGACATGACCTCTCAGAATAAATGAATAGGTTTCTGGTTCGTTCCGCCATCCTACTCAATGAATCATTAGGATTCGTTTTCAATAGAATCTTATGCATTCACAGGTTCTTTCGTTCCCACCACTTCTCGATTAATGATTAGGTCTGAATTTTACAACGGAGCCTCCAATTAAATTTATTCTTGAGTCAACCTTCTCAGTCTTTATTGGCTCGGGGCTCTTGATTTTTTGTTCTATGCACGGATTTGTCTAATTATGGATCAATCAGTATTGATGCTTTATTACATTCCCTTTATATGAGATGACTCATAGACCTTACATATTGGAATTATATATCATTAATATTCTTTTTCTATCTTTCTCTCACCCTTCCATTTATCTGTATACTTTATATTGCTTTACAACCCATAATCAGATTTTTTTTTTTTTTTTTATGTAAAAAAGATTTCAGTTGCTACAATGATATGACTTATATATCATATCTTGACTGGTTCTTTCTATCCAGATAACACGAAGTGATGAGTTGGTTATTAGTTCTATAGTTATCAGTTTGTACTATGGGCTGTCCATTTTTTGGAATCCCAACCCTAAAAAAACCAACGAGTCACACACTAAGCATAGCAATTATATCAAATGATTAATCGAATTTTTATTCAACCTTATAGAATTGTTCTTTTTTTTTTTTTTTCTTATTTACCAGAAAAAGAATGAAAGAGTTTGCCATTTTTTGTTTTATCACCAGATATAACTAAATATAAGTCAAGTAAGTTCTTATTATTCCTCGTCTACAAATATCCAAATTTTGATGCCTAATACCCCATAGATAGTTCGAACTGCATAGGAACAATAATCAATTTTAGCTCGAATGGTTTGTAGAGGAACTCTACCTTCTCGGATCCATTCAACACGTGCAATTTCTTTTCCGTCGATACGCCCTGCAATTTGTACTTGAATCCCTTTTGTACCTGCCTGTTCAGTTAATTCAATAGCTTTTTTCATTGCTTTGCGAAATGAAACTCTATTCTTTAATTGTCCGGCTATAAATTCTGCAAGAATATTGGGGTGCCCGTAAGGATTTGCAATTCTTGTAATAGCAATGTTGAGTTTTCGGTTTACACAATTGAGTTCTTTTTGTACATGCGTCTGTAATTCTTCGATTCTTCGAGTCCTGTCTTCTATTAATAACTTGGGGAATCCCATATAGATTATGACCTGAATCAAATCGATTCTTTTTTGAATCTCTATACGTGCAATTCCCTCTACATTAGAGGATATTTTCATATTATTTTGCACATAATTTTTGATACAATCTCGTATTTTTTGATCTTCTTGTAGATCCTTTGAATAATTTTTTGGTTGTGCAAACCAAAGAGAATGATGACCTTGGGTTGCACCAAGTCTAAAACCAAGTGGATTTATTTTTTGTCCCATAATCCCTCACTACTATATATATCGTGAAACGTGACATCCGTTTGTATTTTTTTTTTATTCATTCGATTTTTTTTAAGCATAACATAATATAGCGTATTTGTATTTTTTATAATATAAAATATTCTTCCTTTAAGTATTCCTCAGCTCTAATTTATAGAATTTCCTTTTATCTATTTCTTCCTCTTCATCTAAAGATATATCTTTCAATACAATAGTTATATGACAAGTGGATCTTTTTATAGGATAACCCCGTCCTCGAGCCCGGGGCTTTAATTTTTTCACAGTTGTGCCCTCGTTGACTTCGGCTTTACTAATGATTAAACTTGTTTCGTTCAAACCCTTATTGTGATTAGCATTTGCTGCTGCAGAATAAACCAATTTTAAAATGGCA